TGTATCCTATATGTACTCCAGTTTATTCGAAGTATCCCAATGGTGTAAGGCCGTCGACTTATTGGGAAAAAGGAGGAAGATAACTTTGATCTCTTGTTTCGGAGAAATAAGTGGCTCACGAGGAATGGAAAGAAACATATTCTATTTGATCTCGAAGTCCTCATATAGCACTTCTTCCAATCCTGGATGGGGGATCACTTGTAGGAATGACATAATGCTAATCCATGTTCCACACGGCCAAAGAAGCATCGGTTTTTAATCTCATTATTACTTGGTCGTTCGGAAGAGATTCTTTCTTGATCAGAATAGTGGAATGGAAGGCACTACAAGAAAGATATACTCCTTTTCAAATTGCCCCAGACGTTCAGAAAGGTTCTCGAGATTCTCAATCGCTCTTTTTTTCTTTTCTATTCTCTGTCTCTGCAAGGCTCCTCGATATAGAGTAGAGCAAAGCAATCGATTTCAACAGGCTTTTCTGTAACGATCGAATAATGGAAGTTCACGGGGAAAGTCACTAGACCCGAAGCATTGGTTCAAATCCAATTCGTTACTCCTTAGAAGGAAGAAAGGGACTCAATAAAGGGTACTTACTACTAAGATTTCATATTCTATCTTATATATGGCATTTCTCTCTATACTCTAAACTGGAAGGGCCATACTATGAGACCCTAGTGGAGGAAGCAAAAGCTCACTCGACCAAGCCTAGTGGAGGAAGCAAAAGCTCACTCGACCAAGCCTAGTGGAGGAAACAAAGGAAGAGTCGACAAAGGCTAACTACATACTGATTGGCTAATTTCCCTCGGTGACGTAAGACTGAAGAAAAGATCACAATAAGGGACCTACTCTTGCCGAAAGATAGGAGAAGATCAAGACTTTGATTTAGACAAGGAAGATTCTGACAACTCACTAGATCGGGATACTAAGGTATAGAGTGGCATACTAGAATAGAAGAAGAGGTACACTAAAACTACCTTAGGACCTGTCTTGCTGTGGAAGCAGTGGCCGGAAGCTTCACTACATCAGCAGTAAAAGGCGGAATCTCGGCCAAGATACGTCGTGCTGTTGAAAGAGCTGTCAAAGAAGGAGGAGTCTGTTGTTGGCGCCCTTCAGTACCTCACTCTCACCAGACCTGACATCTGCTATGCTGTCAATCAAGTTTGTCAGTTCATGCACTCTCTCACCACCGTACATCTCCAGGCACGCATCTTGCGGTATCTGAAGGGTTCTCTTGGCCTTGGCCTAACCATCACTCCCGGACTGTTAACCACCTTCTTTACATTCTCCGATGCCGACTGGGCTGGCTGTCCCGATAGCAGACGGTCCACTACTGGCTTCTGCGTCTTTCTCGGAAAAAACCTACTGACTTGGTAAATCTGCGAGGAGGGAAGGTGCGCTACAACTAACATACTGCGTGGAATGCTTTTCGCCCGAACGAAATAATGAATCAAGTAGTGGCTGCGGTGCAACATCCATCATTGGCTAAACAATGATTGTAGCGATAAGGATGATAGAACCTTAAGAAGAAAGAAGGCTGGCGGGATCAGACCTCGACTTCATCCCATGCCTACTGATAACAGATCTTACTTCTCCCGACTACATTCAGAAAAGAAAGCTTGCTCACCCGGCCATGAAAGGGGAGCTCTCGCCCTGCCTATATAAGGAATTATGCCCCGGAAGCAACTTAGGACTCTTGAGACTACCTCAAGCCCGACTTTATGCTTGGCAATAGATCTGAATCCTGACTCGTCCTAATACTCGGATAGAAAGGGAAATCGCAGAAAGAGAACAGATTCGAGTCTAGCGTATCAGAAAGCCTCGCTGCTTACCAACTCAAGTAGTTTGATGCGGTTTACCGTCTGACTGCCCCATTTCGTGAGTCCAGGAAAAGTAGTTTGAATGCTTATTCCATTCAGGAAACTCTTCAACCAGGCCACAAAGGCTGTATCATCAGATCACTTGATATTACTACCCAAATTAGAAAGTCGGTTCAAGGCAAGGATCAAAGCTCTTCCTTGAGGCTGGCTCCGCGGTTCCATATGATGCCGAATTTCCTGCTCGCTTTTCTTTCGCGCCTATAGCCTTTCTAGCTGCTGTTAGGTGGGCTGTATTTAGCCCGCCTCCCTCCTTTGCGTTGTCTGCTTTCGCGCTAGAAGCAGGAACTTCCTTCAATGGCAAGCGAAGCATCCTTTCTTTCATATGCGAGTTATCTCTCTCTGTGAGAAGCTTCTCGCTGTCCCTGATGCCCCTAAGAACTATACTATACCACTAGGGGCGAGTTATACGAGCCTTGAGATGAGAAAATCAAAATAGCAGAGCAGGGGAATCGAAGGGGAAGGGCAGTCTATCGCGGACCCTTAGTTTAGTAACCACCACCAAACAATCTATCATCCAGCAGTGAACAACCAATTCAAGTTGCGTTGATTATTCAATGAGAAGATCGTGGCACGAAAATACCTAAAAGGATTGGGCCAGGCACTTCAAGAAATTGAATTTCTTTGTCAACATATCCCTATTGTGGTGTGGTAAGTGAAATCTCACTATTGATTCTAAGCGCTAAATTACCCTCCTCCGATATTGAAGCTGAAGGAAGCGGCTCGAATAGAGCAGCAGATCGAAGAGCAGATGCACTTTTCTATTCGATACACTTTTAGAATATATATAGAATAAAGTCCGGCTTTTAACAACCTGATCAGGTAGGCCAAAGGTCTTCGCAGCATACAATCACACTGTTCACACTCTTCGTTCTATAGGCGCATGCGGAAGAGAAGAGACCCCCCAAAAAAAGAACTGGGAATCTATTTCGCGCATCGGCATGCTTCTATCCTTTTGCCCTCGAATGGCAGCATGAAATTTGACTATATCTAAATGAAAAAGTCAGTCTTTTTACGAGCTGAAACAGCTGGAAAGAATACAGCATTAAAGAAACTAACCCGGCATCACTAAATTTTCGATCAAGAAGTGACATATATGCGGATATGGGTGACTATGGCAGTATGGCTTATGTAGGTGCAAGCCATGGAAGAAATCCTATAAATAAAGGTCTTTGTTCAGCTTTCTATTCTGGTTCTATTCCCATGCCCAAGACCACAGCAAGTCGCGGTCGAGGCATATAGTACTAGTGTTTCCGGTCAATCCCTGGTCCACTTGCGAACTCTTTAGCCCTAAGAAGGCGGTTAAATATATGGCTATAAAGCGGAGTACGAAGGTGATCAACACCTTGTTGTGGAGTATGCCAAACAGTCGTAGTCATCGACCTATTTAAGACCGAGAAACCCAATAAGTAGGAGAATAAGGTCGATTCAGAAGGGTCATGAACCCATTCCTTACAGCGATAGAAATCCCTATTTATGATCGTGAAAGCCCATAAATGAGAGCATAGGGTCGTCTTCTATTGGTACTCCTCTAGTCGACAGAGTTCATGCGTAAGGAGTCATGTCATCTCTGGTCAATAGAGCAGGAGATTGGCGACCAAGTAAGCTCTATAAGAGAAGCGGGTAGGTTGAATACATATCAATAGGTCCATCTCCTTAGCCTATGGTATAAGACTCGCAAGGACTAGACCAAGGCTTGGAGTATCTAAAGCCACTAGGCGAACTATTGGAGTATATAAGGGCTTTAGTCCCATTGGTTGAATGCATAGCGTTTGGGGTCTTTCCTCATCCCTACTACTCTGGCTCTATCCCCATGCCCAATCTCTGACACCTAACCTACTAGCCGACAACGAAAATGGGCTAGCGAAAACCCGGACTTCCATCGGGCAATCATAATCCGCAACCGCCTTGGCGCTCGGCCTCTTTCCTAGTAAATAAGTAGTCTAGTATATATATAGTCTATATTAGTATAGTTACGATAATATCATATATAGTGTAAAAAGAGAGAAATATCGTATCCGACTTCAAATCAAAACAAAAAAGGTGATTCTGACCTATCAGGTTAACCAATGGACGCTCCTGATGGAATGTACCACCTATCGGGATTGTTTTGAGGACCTTCATCAGCCATACATGGACTGGCCTCAGAAGCCTTTGGTTAACAGAATTTCCAATGGCAAAGATGCGCCGCTTGCCTCCTCCTTCCACGGCAGCACACAGTCGTCCATCGAGATCTAACCCACACTCTGGAAGGTCTTCAAGACTCATCATGCGGGACGCGACATTGTCCTCATACTCGTCCATGTCCTCTGACGTCAGAGGACTCTTATTCTCATCAAAGGCGTAACGGACTCTGAAAGGCCAAAGCACTCCCTGTGTGAAGTCTATCGAACTCATCCAGGTTAGAGTAGATAAATAACCGTACGCAGCCAACTCAAATAAAGCGCAAGGAAGGATACTACGGACTTTCTTTCCAAACAACTTGTTGACAAAAGAAAATGCGCACTGGGGAAGGATTTCCATGTAGGATCCCATCTAATCCCTTGTTCAAGGGGAATGGATGAGATGGTTCCCAGATAACGCTCACAGATAACTGGCAACTTCTCAACGAGGTCATCTAGATACTGCTCCACGTCATCCACGGAAAGACAAGGAGACATAATATAATAGACGAAAAGGTCGAACTATCTACCTTCTTCGCCAGCTTCACAATTCTGTAAAGAGAGAAGAAAGATAAAGAAATTCATCCTAGCTTTTCTAAACGTACGAATTCTCCACTTGTTTTCTGCTTTCTAAATAGGGTTCAATATCTACACAATTGGAAGGCGAATAAGAGGGTCAAAGGGCCCATTCTCTCGAAGATAAGAAGAGTCAAGAGCATCTCTCTCTGCGTGCTCGCCCAACAAAGAACATGGTTGATCCTCATAATTGAGGGCAAGGCCCAGCACCCTTTCTAACCTTTTATTAGTACACGAGTTCGGATACGCGTTCTGTGGCCATTCTGTCTTAAGAAAAACCTGAGTTTCGGGTATCACAGCTACAAAAAATTACATATATAGTATAGATTCTATTATCTATACGCAATATATAGCTACTATAGAAGACCCCTAGCGGTCGTTCTGAGAAGTTCTTCATTGATGTTCCACGTTCGACCACGACGATGGGTTGCCGCGAGAGGTAGAGCCGAATGCGCCCCATTTCCTCCATTTATCCAGTGAGCTTTTTTTGAGCTAAAGCGCAACGCAATAAACTAATTTGAAAAACGAGATTTTTGTATCAGTCCCAAAAGGGATCATTTCAAGACATCCTAGCCCTCGAGGAGTCATGGCACACAGCAGGTACAAATCTTCCTTAGCTGATATTGGTTCTTCAGTGTGTCAATCGGGCACACATAGTTCCGCTCCGATCCACTGGTCGACAAATGCGAAATCAATGCATTCTTTGACATGTGTGGAAGCTGAGGAATTTGCTCTACCGTTGGCTCGTAACCAGGGTGACGAAGAGCTATAAATCTTCCTCGAAAAAGAGGGTTTGATCCTGGCTCAGGAGTGGGGTATAGTTCCCCAAGAGGAATGGCAATGCCGTGAGTAAAGCGATTTTATTTGTTCCACATCTTGATCTCTCTTTCCGGCGGATCTAATTCTTCTTCATCTCCTCTCCTTACAGTCGAGCGGCTATTCACCATCAGGAAAGACAGTAAGCCAAGGGAAGGAAGAACTGAACTTCTAAGCTGGGGAAGAGGCTGGAGAAGGAAAGGAGGGAACTTATAGCACTAGTCTCGTATAAGGGACATGGCCAGAATAGGATGCATACGGAACTGAAATCGATGCCATAGAAGGAACTGCTAGAGGTATTTAATTTGCTGTGAAAGAATCTATCAATTTGGACATCTGATATTCATTTTTAAAAGAATGACACTAATTCCTCAATAGGAACTGAACTCAGACTTGACTGAAAGCAGGAATGAGAACTTTAGGCTTGAGCAAGAATCAGACCCTCCTCTCTAGCCTTCAACGTCCGATTTGCGCTTGATGTAAGGAAAACAGAGGAAGCTCTCTAGCATAAAGAGAGAAGGGGGAGAGCTTACTTTCCTTATATCCATATAGAAGGAGCGGAAGCGGCGAAAGAAGAAGCCCTCTTGCGCGGATACCACCCCTCAGTTCAGTAAGGGCCTGCCATAAGCAAGCACGAAATAAAAGAAGGAAACAATTTACCCTCTCCCTTCCCTCGCTCAGGAAAGTCAGAAAGAAAGGCATAAAGCAAGTACTGCGAACCCCTTACAGCACGAGATTGGACAGTTGTAATTGCGCTTTCACCCATGATGGGATTCTTTGGGCTAGGATGCTAACCTGAGACTTACAAGAAATCGTACGCTAGTCTCTAAGTTACTGCTTTGGCTCTCTCTTTCCATTCTTATCTTCGATTAGCAGACGATTGTCGTTCCCTTCTTCTTTCTTGACAAGGATCCTGAAGAAATCGCACATGCTCCAAGGACTTCACGGAATTCGGAGGCACACAGGTAGGTATACCAAGAGAAATGCGGGTAAGCGATTTCATCACAAGAAAGCTCTATGCTAGGCTTTCCTGGAATCGCTTTCAGGCAAATAAGGACGCGGAAGAGTGCGGGATTGGCTTACCGAAGCAATTCTTATTCAAGAGCAGATACGATCACACCGCCATCAAGAGATACAAGACCTAATGCCCTTACTCCAAGAGATTCAAAGCGGGTAGACCCTTAGATTAGACAATTCCTAGTGCTGTGCTAAAGGCTAGAGAGGCACAAGAACTTCTTACTCAACAAGAGTTAAGGAAGAGATGCGCCTATCGGGAAAGCTTTCTTAAGAAGAATCTATCTGCTCTACACGAATTCCCATCGTCAGCTGCTTTTGATTTCGAATAGGCTGTGGGCCTTTCTTTTGCTTGAGTGACCCTTTCCGCGTCGGATTCTTTTGAAAGGGAAAAACCTTGCGCATAAACTGAAAAGGAAGTGACAATGGGCGTCATGCCAAGCCTGCTTTGGTGGAATTAGGACCTATCGAAGTCGGAACTCTCAGATCTCTTTCCCAATCAGACAAGCACAACAAAGCATCTCCGACAACTACATATTCTTTCTTTCCACTGATTCCCGCTTATGCCTTTTCCCCTGGGGGCTCGGGGCACGAGAAGGACTCAAAGGCCAAATAAGGTTTTGGGACTGAGCTTGTATCAGTACTTCGGTATAAGATGGAAGTTACATAAACAAAGACACCCTCTAGCAGCATTGGCAGAAGCCAAAGCCCTTCTATAAAAGGAAGGCCCGCGGCTTATTCTATTTGCAGTGGTGAAGCTACTCGTGATGAAGCTAGCTTTCCGGAACGGGCTGCTCCATCTTTCCTTGGGTAAATGTTCGAGATGGCTAGTCATTGAAGAGTTTCTTTGCTTTCAACCCCTGCTCGTCGTGTGCAAGGGAAGGTCTCATCTGCGAGAGAGACCGTGGAATAGGATGTGAAGCCTGTTTCTGAACACCGTTTCTTGTCATTCCTGGTCTATTTGTAGTTCCCGGTTTGGTTCTAACATGTAGTTCTAACTAATAAAGAGAAAAAAGAAGTGAGACTTTAAGGTAACTAGAAATTTCAGAAGCAAAATCGGT